TCCAATTCGGAACGGTAATAAATACCGGGGCTTTGCAATATTTGATTGATCACAATTCTGTATATTCCATTTACTATAGAAGTTCCCAGGGAATTCATTATAGGAATGTTTCCCATAAATACAGTTTGTTCTTGCATATCTCTACTACCTGTTTTCCAAATTAATCCCGCGGGTACATATAATTCCGAAGAATATGTAAGTGATTCATAAACAGCATCTCTTTCTTTTATCAAGGGTTCTACCAATTGATATGTTTCTACAAATAAAAGAAATTCAATTTCTTGATCTGTATCTTCCATTTTTCGAAACTTATGAAGTTCTTCCGTCAAGCCCTGATCAATGAACCTACAAAATCCCTCAAATTGTATCTGACTAAATCCAGGTATTGTAGACATTCCCTCATTTCCATCCCGGAGCATCTTAAGTTTCCCCTTTATCGAAAAAATGAAATTCCATTATTGGATTGGCTCACTCTTCATCGAACTCTATGGATCGATCTAGCAATGATGGAATGTACATTCGGTTTACTGAATCACATGAAATTTTATCCAACTCCATATATACGTATATAATATTTATGAACATAGGAATAAAGAGAATTTTTTTCTACTCAAATTCGAAATTGTAACAGATCCAAATCAAATGGAACTGAATTGATAAAACATTCCTGGAAACATAATTCTTCCACTTCGCCTTATGATATGGAGTCTTGTCTTATCTAGAATATCAAAATGGATCCAATTTCTACTCATTATTAGTCTATTACGACCAGATTGGGTGCCATAAATGGATTCCGGATTTAATCCGTTCTCTATGAACGATAGAAAGACAGAATAATCGGGAACAGCATAGAGTTGACTTTGATTTTAGCACTTAACTTATTTCAGTGATTCCACTGTTCAAAAAATGATTTGCGGAGAGGAGAAATATTTCTACCCATTTGTTAGTAGAAATTCGTATTACTTAGTGTAACTAAGTATAAGTATAATAGGGTTGAATGAAGTGTGGAAGAAAGGTTGTATTTATTAAGTACATGCAGATATAGCTATCTAGCTATCCGCATATCCCATCTTTTGTCGCGGTTTCCCCCTGAAGTAACATGGGTCATGCTATATACAATATCCAAATTTCGATTTTCGATTCAATCTAGTCAATGAAAAATTCAAGGACGACGATTCCCTATCCCATAGGGATATGTAGAATAAGATACCTGACTAGGTATCTGTGTAACAATTTCGGTTCTGGGGTTTACATATACACACAATTGTTATTATAATGGAAATGGAAAAGTATTGATTATTGAAAATCATTCATACTGATTAGTCTTGTATCAATTGGGTTTTCTTATCTTAGGCCAGTAAGATTAAGGAGATCAAAAAATCCAAGAACGTTCATGAATTCACAATCAATAGTTAATGGTTCTGCTTTGCCTTTGACCTTCATTTTTGATTCTGTAACTGGAAATCTATTTGCTTTTTTCTATTGAAATAGAGGAGAGAGGAGAAGTTTTTAGGCGTTGTGTGTTTTGAAATACGATACAATTAATCGAAGAGAACAACCGGATCCTCTCAAAAAAGGAGGGATTTCTTTTTCTTTTGGAAAGGTATAAAATATAGAAAACAGTATTCAAAACCCAAATCAAATAACAAATAAAATAAAGAAAAAAAAAGAAAGGATTCAGTAATCCAAAAGAATATTGATTTTCTATATCGATTTTGTATCGTTTTGGCGGCATGGCCGAGTGGTAAGGCGGGGGACTGCAAATCCCTTTCTCCCCAGTTCAAATCCGGGTGTCGCCTGATCAACAAAAGACTTGGAATCCCTTATCCTCCTAATAGAACTCGCCAAATTCTTACCCAGCGGAAGCATAGATTAAAGACTAGGACTATGGATACTTGGTTTTAAGAATCCAGGGTGGGGGATTCTCTAAATTCCATTATTTCTTACAAAATCTGGGTGTGGTCTAAACCGGACCGGCACCAATATGAATAAAGAAAAGAAACCTCACTTATTACTTATTACTGATAGAATCTTACGATTGATTTGATTTCTCAATCGAATCAACCATACAATTCTATTGTGAGATTAAGAACTACGAAAGTCGGGGACTGGAAATCCGAGGATCCAAAGGAAAGTTCCTAAATGACTGTAAATTCTTGCTCCCTGAATCCAAGCCAAGGAAGGACTTTTTATAGTAAAGAAGGACTATCAATAATTCCTAATTACCTACCCTACTAGTATAGTTATAGTGCCTACTGACTGAGGCTTGAATTCGATTGGATAGACTGAAGGGGAATCCGATTAGGAGTTGTAGAAAGGACTGAAAATGCTTTGTATCCAGACTCACGAGAGTCTCTGAGCCCCCAGGGGCATTCAATCAATATTGGATGGGTGATTGGCTCTTATATAATAAAGTTGAAAAAGAAAGAATTCTTTCTTTTTGGTAACCCCGCCAAGAGTGTAATAGGGTGTGTGTCTCCCTATTGTTTCACAGAAAGAGAAAGGGTAAGGCTTAGATGTGAGATAGAGATATGTGATAGATTCTATCTTGATAGTATCTATTTTTTCCTTTTTCTTATGGAAGGTAAGAAAGAATAGGTCTTACTATTCCTACATGTTCCATTAATAAGATTCTCTTGAAAGTTTCAAGGGGATAACTGTGTATCTTGCTTGTGATTAATACTTCCCGATTCGACCAGAAATTAGATAGGAACTTGTTACGAGTGTATTCATTGAATTTGTTTATCAATAGCATTGGGTCAGAATCCCATTTTGACTCTGCACCATTGATTCCACTATTATTAATGATCAAAAATGGAATCGTTTTTTCTTTTTTTTTTCATATTCATAGAGATAGGGGACATAATTCACATGGATATAGTAAGTCTCGCTTGGGCTGCTTTAATGGTAGTCTTTACATTTTCCCTTTCACTTGTAGTATGGGGAAGAAGTGGACTCTAGGGGTACTACTAATTGAATTGAGTAATCGAATTGTATCAATTGTTTAATAGATCGTTTTCTGCGAAGCTAAAAATAAAAAAAAAATCTTCATTTCCAAAATTCTACCAGAATCCAGTAATATATGAATAAGAACCTTTCAATCAAACAAAGATTTCAATGATTTGATTCCCATCTTCGTATTTCCAAACTGAAATACACATGATAGGAAATGGAAATTATTTCCAACCGAATTCTTCGTAAATATTCTATTTCGATAAACCAACTCTTACCAGAATTATGGATATTACAATGAGGAGCAACCAATCCCCCCTTTTTTATTTGTTTCCCCCCCTTACTGTTCAAAGGAAAGGGGAAGCCGTTCTGCTATTATGTGGAGACGTATTTTCCACTGGAAGAGACATAGATATAGTGGTTGTCCAAAGAAAATAGGTACTACACGGAATATAAGAAAATCTTGCTGACATTGGGCGATCCGCGGGCACTTACCTTTTTTTTAGATTCCTAGGAATCTTATTTATGCTTTATCAACTTACCTCATATCATGGTTCGAGCATGAAAAATCGGTGGGGTCTACTACTCCTTTTCCAAATCCGAAGAAGTAACTATCGAAGGAACCCCTTGGATCATCCGTTAATGGCTGAATCAATTACTTCTTTGGAGTGCTAAAAAAAAAAAAAAAAAAATCACTTGGTTATTTCCTTTTTCCTTTTCTATAATGTATGCCATACTATTCTTTACCCATTGATTCTTTCGACGGGTCTCGGGATCCATATTGAAGATAATCAGAAACCTAGGAATTAGAAGAATTGACCCTCGATTATTTCAGGGTCGATCGGAATCTATCGAAATGGATATATCGAAGAAATAGAATTGGAGTACTATTTACATCTAAACAGATCATATGTTAATCTATAGATTAATCCATATCAAGCACGTATCTTTATACAACTTTCTACTTTATACAACCTTCTATAAGAATAGATAACATGGTAGAAAGGTTCATATAGTTCTTTCTACCATACTATCTCATCCCATATACTGCTGACTCCAATCCACGCATTTCATTTAAGACTTGGGATTGCAATCCCTTTCATTTCTTCAATCATTGATAAGAACTAAACTAATAAGTCAAACTTCATTCAAATTAATCATTTTGACTGACTGTTTTTACGTAGATGATAAGTAAAAAAGCAGTAGGAACTAGAATGAACAACGCAGTAGCAATAAAAGCAAGAATATTGACTTCCATAATCTCATCGTTTTTTTGCTTCGCAATAACTCGGGATCTAATCCCATAGAGATAATAAGTCTTTCTTATGAAAATTCCATGGAATGAAGTGCATCCTGATGATATTGAATGGGATCAATATCATGAATAACAATATCTAATCTATTAAATGGGACTCATTGTCGAGAATTGAATAGTATAACATAGGAAGATCTTTTATCCATATCGAATCCAAAATGGGATTCTTGATTGGATCAGTAATCCCATGGAATTTCTCATTTCCACCCTTTCTTTTCTATAACCTACCATCTTTCTTATACAATAATCTAATGAGGTATTATCTGACCGGTCTTACATTGGTCACATACCCAAACAGTAGATTAGGAGTGAAATGGAAAAATAAATGCTAAGCGAAATTTTTGTGATGATCTAATCTTCTTGGAAGACAGAGAAGTGCAATAAAGATTGGTCCCGATATAAAAAAAGATCTAATAGTCCAATAAATTCACTATTTTATTTATTGATTTTGTTCTTTTTTCAATGGGTAAAGTAAAAAGTAAAATACGAAGAAAAAAAATTATTCATTCCTTCCCCCTAGAAAGAAAGAGGGCGGATCTTTGTTCGATCCCTTTTTAGTATCCTCTTTCCTTGGATTGGAACTGATACACATACATCAAAAATAAAATGAAGTATACAATGCAAATGCAAATGAGATAGATAAATTGTTTTTAATTCATAATTGAGGTTACACAAAATCGGAGTTAAAAAAGGGGGTAGGTTTCATCTGAAAAGTACTCTGTCGCTGCCGAGATAACTATATGAAAATGAAGTTCATTATGTATTATACAATAAACAAATACAATTTGTTTGTGTATGTGTTGCCGGAAAACATATGGGTACTCTATTTCATTCGATTGATCAGGAGCAATTGAAAAAGCCAAACCAGTATAGTCTCTCTTGGAATCCTGAATATGGTGATACCACCGCTCAATCCACATACGTCTCTCTCCCGTCAAGTGGTACTGGTTGACGTAATTGAAATTACCGTATTTGTCCGATGAGAAATGCGAAACAAAAAACGAAAGAAATAAGGTCTACTGCTTAGAATCAAATTCTGCCTCTTGTCCCTCCCCTTCACAGAAAATGGAAAATGGAGAGATGAATTGATGGATTCATCGGATTCTAGGTCGGGACTGACGGGGCTCGAACCCGCAGCTTCCGCCTTGACAGGGCGGTGCTCTGACCGATTGAACTACAATCCCTGGAAATGAGTTATACAGTATACATATTCTTAGAATATCTTTCTATTTTCTATTTAGAATTGCCGTCTTTTAACAGAAACACGAGTGAGATTGAGATACTTCTCTTCATATGGACATGAACTGAACTATAGTGAGAGTGAGACGGATTACTAGTAATCCTGCGATTATTGCCACATCGATTGATAACGTGTGGGAACAAATGAACAAACAAATAGGGATATAGCAGAAAGATCGACTATCTATATTTATTCCCCTATCTATATCAGACCGGGCATTTCTGGAGGACAAATTGGTTATATCATCCTCATGGATCGGCGAATTCTTGGGCCGAGCTGGATTTGAACCAGCGTAGACATATTGCCAACGAATTTACAGTCCGTCCCCATTAACCACTCGGGCATCGACCCAGGAAAAATCAATTCTAGGCTTATTGATAATCCATGATCAACTTCCCCTCGTAGTACCCTACCCCCTACCCCCAGGGGAAGTCGAATCCCCGCTGCCTCCTTGAAAGAGAGATGTCCTGAACCACTAGACGATAGGGGCATACCTGCCCGATCGACAGCATACTATGCTCATAGTATGAGCAGTTTTTTGGAATTGTCAATAGAATCTTTCGTGTCGTGCTTCCACAATTCCATAGAATTTTGGATTGTTCATTCACGAACCATTAATTAATTCTATTCTATATATATATGACATATGACGAAATATAGGACCCCCTCGGCGAGGATTTTGTCCGACAGAAAAAGGGGTCAAACCCCATTTCATTTCTTCAATTTTCACTCATTGATTCGCTCATTGTTAAGACGAGGTATGCCTCGCTAAGCCAGGAAATTCAGAAATGATAGAATTTTTTTGATTGATTCAAAGGGTGATGTAGAACTCGTAAATCTGGGAAGGGATCGACAAGTAAAAGTAATCGAAAATCTTCTTTTTTTCGATAAGAATTCGGTTCAGGGTACGAGTCGAACCACGTGATGGATGATTCGATGAAATTTGTTGGATCTATATCAGATTGGTCCATGTATCAATCAAGTGAATCTCCCTCTAATTAATGGGTCAATAAAAGCAAAGCCCTTTGGAGTGAAACAATTGAGTGGATTGATATTTATCAAATATAAATAATTATTTGACCCTAGAACTTCCTAGTTAAATCAAATTGCCTGTTCTTGAACAAGCCCCTATTCATACATGTATATATATACATATAGTGTATATGTACAGGTACCTGCAGTAGACTCATAGCGATAAGTCGCCTCTTCATGAATTGAAGTGAAGAAAATGGGCCCTTTTAACTCAGTGGTAGAGTAACGCCATGGTAAGGCGTAAGTCATCGGTTCAAATCCGATAAAGGGCTTTTTCCACGAAGCTCCAGTTTTGGTCTTCATTTTTCATCGGAGAATAGAGATATTTTTTTTTTTGTAAAAAAAGGTAAACGAACCTCATAATGAGTTATAGGTAGAAAGTTGAACATTTGTTCATTATGATGATAAGCAATACCACTTATTTATTCCTATAGTCGGACTACTATATCACTATAGGCTATATCGGTCTTCATCTTTCGTTATTGAAATTTTGGATCCCGGGACATAGATATTCTAGATAATACCCAATCCCGATTAGGAATCGACAAGGGAAAGTCCTACTACTTCTCCATTGTTCCAATTAAATCCATCGAAATCAAGAAAATAAAAAGTAAGTGGACCTGAGTCATTGAATCATGACTATATCAGCTATTCTGATATTCAAATTCGATATAGATAAAATTGTAGAAGCGGACTTTTTGATTTCTTTGGACTGGACCACGCAAGAATTTGTCGATATTTCCGATTGAATCTTCTTTTTTTGTTCCTGGATGCTCCGTAGGAATAAATCGCTATTCCTTTCCTCCGCAGAGAACCCATTTATTCCGAGTCACAAGAGCAATATACTTTTCAATATCTTTCTTTAATTCCAGAAAAGAAAAAGATCAGTTTCTATCTATATGGGATTTAAATAGAGATATCGGATCATGGCTTCATGTACCAAATATTTCCATATTTATGC